TAATATACTATTTTAGTGTGGAGTGAATGCCTTGGAAGAAAAATATAGGCGCGGACAATCGCGAAAGTGTTGACACGAGGAAAGCCTGTGACGTCAACCAACCTAAAATGGGAAACCGGGGCTAAAAAGCCCGCTGCTTAGGCAGTATCAAGGGGAAGTGAAACATCTCAGTACCCTGTAGACCAAATCAACCGAGATATCGTTAGTAGTGGTGAGCGAAAGCGATAAAAAGGCAAAACAAAAATTTTATTATTAAGAATGAAAAGAAGTTTTGTTTTTTAATAAAATTTCTACCGTAGAAGGTGTTAGTCCTGTAATTCTTTTTTTTTTTGTGAAAGTAAGACGAGGCAAGTTTACCTTGTCTGAGTATTGGGGGACCACCCTCAAAGCCTATAGTTATTTTTCTTACCGATAGTGAACAAGTACCGTGAGGGAAAGGTGAAAAAGAAGTTGCGACAGTGCAAAGATCCTGAAACTCCATATTTGAGTCGAAGCTATAAAAAGCAACGGCATACCTTTTGTATAATGGGCAAGTGAATCTTAATAAAGGGCAAGCTTAAGCTAATAAAAGTGTAGGCGAAGAGAAATCGAGTCCTATGTGGCATCCTAAAGTCCTTTGTTAAGTACCCGAAACCGGCTGATCTAAACTTGAGCAGGCTGATATTGTAGTGGCAACATTCTTTGGAGGGCCGAACCCGTGTATGTGGCAAAATACTGGGATGACTTGAGTTTAGGGGTGAAAGGCCAATCAAAGTCGGTGATAGCTGGATTTCTGCGAAATCTATTGAAGTAGAGCGTCCTAAACAGTAAATCTGGGGTAGAGCACTGTATAAGCAAGGGGGAGATCTTCTCTTACTAAACTTTGGCAAACTCCGAATACAGATTTTTCATTTAGGGCAGACAGAGTATGTATGCTAAGATTCATACTCAAGAGGGAAACAGCCCAGACTGTAGGCTAAGGTCCACAAAATAGTTTCAGTGGTAAAGGTGATATCTGCTCTGAGACCGTCAGGAGGTAGGCTTGGAAGCAGCCATCCTTTTAAGACAGCGTAACAGCTCACTGACCTAGAGTAGAAGTCCCGCCAATTTTGAGGGCTTAAAACTATTACCGAAGCCTCAGACAAAAATGTTAAGATAATTAAAAACTTTTATATTTTGTGGTAGCAGAACATTCCGTAGGTCGTAGAAGTTTTGACGTAAGTTAAAATCAAGATATCGGAAGCGAGAATACTTGCATGAGTAGCATAAAACAATGAAATTAAAGCATTGTGGCCGTAAGTCCAAGGTTTACGATCTTAAGTAAAACTGGGTCGTGAGAGGGTAACACCTCGATTTAAAACGGTCCCTAAGCTGTTAAGCCAAAGCTTGCAGTAATGGGTAAGATTAAACTGTTAAAAGTTGCTGACGAAAAATTCACCTTATTCTTGAATTTGTCAAGAGTGAGTTATTTTTTCCAAGAAAAAGGCACTTTATTTATACCGTACCTTAAACCGCCTCAGGTGGACAGGTGGAGAACACTAAGGCCTTGAGATAACCCTGTTGAAGGAACTCGGCAAAATGACTCTGTAACTTCGGAATAAGGAGTAAAGGCATGTAGCGCAAGCTTTTGTCTTTGTCACAAAATCGGGGGTGGCGACTGTTTATTAAAAACACAGGTCTCTGCTAACTCGCAAGAGGATGTATAGGGACTGACACCTGCCCGGTGCCGGTAGGTGAAGCTTTGATGTTTACGCATTGAGGTCAAACCCCGGTAAACGGCGGCTGTAACTATGACGGTCCTAAGGTAGCGAAATTCCTTGTCGGGTAAGTTCCGACCCGCATGAATGGTGTAACGACTTCCCCGCTGTCTCCAACAGGGACTCAGTGAAATTACATAGGTCGTGAAGATGCGACCATCCCACAGCTGGACGGAAAGACCCCGTGCACCTTTACTATAAGCAAATATTGTAGGTCAAAGACTCTAGTGTAGAATAGGTGGGAGCTTATAATTCTTTCTCGTCAGAGACTGATGAGGCGATAGTGAAATACCACCCCGAGATCTGTTGGCTTACTAACTAAGGGACAGTGTTTGCTGGGTAGTTTGACTGGGGCGGTCGCCTCCTAAAGAGTAACGGAGGCATACAAAGGTAGGTTCATCTCCTTCTAAGGGGAATTGAGTATAATGGTATAAACCTGCTTGACTGAAAGAAAGACATTTCGATCAGAGACGTAAGTCGGTCATAGTGATCCGGTGGTTCTTTGTGGAAAGGCCATCGCGCAATGGATAAAAGGTACGCCGGGGATAACAGGCTAATGATCCTCTAGAGCCCCTATCGACGGGTTCGTTTGGCACCTCGATGTCGACTCATCACATCCTGGAGCTGGAAAAGGTTCCAAGGGTTCGGCTGTTCGCCGACGAAAGTGGTACGTGAGTTGGGTTTAGAACGTCGTGAGACAGTTTGGTCCCTATCTTCTGTGGGTGTTTGAAAATTCCGAGGACTAGACCTTAGTACGAGAGGACCGGGAAAACTCGATCCCTTGTGTTCCGGTTGTTCCCTAAGGGGCATCGCCGGGTAGCTACATCGAGAAGAGATAATCGACCGTTAGGCGAGAAACTCTCCTCTAGTAAAGTTTTCTAAAGGGGGTGGAAGATTACCACTTTGATAGGCGGGAGGTGTAAGAGCTGTAAGGTTTTCAGCTGACCCGTACTAATCCCTATAAATATATATAGTTTTTGATCATATTTTTAGTTTAATAACTTTTCGGGCGTATAGCTCAGTTGGTTAGAGTGGTGGACTTTTAATCCGAGGGTCTTGGGTTCAACTCCCAATACGCCCAAATGTCAGGGGTTCGAATTTGCTTAAGGGGGTGCGTGTTTTATCAATTATTTTAATAATGAAAGTTAAACACGCACCCCCTCGGGTATCCTAACAATATGCCCTTAATAAGCTTTTGGTAAATTCACGGGGATATAACTCAGTTGGTAGAGTGTGTGCTTTGCAAGCATGAGGTCAAGAGTTCGAGTCTCTTTATCTCCTTTAAATTTAGGGGGAGCATAACTCAGTGGTAGAGTGTGTGCCTTACAAGCACGAAGTCGGGAGTTCAATCCTCTCTGCTCCCATTACGGCATAATTTTTACAAAATCTTATTCTTCTTTAAAGTGTTCCGTTATTAAATGTTTTACCCTTTTAAAAAATGTTAGTTCAAGCTGCTAAACTTTTGGGTGCTGGTCTAGCTACTATTGGTTTAGCTGGAGCAGGTGTGGGTATTGGAACCGTATTTGGTGCTCTTGTTTTGGGTACCGCGCGTAATCCGTCTCTGAAAGATGAGTTATTTAGAATTGCCATTTTAGGTTTTGCTTTAACTGAAGCTATTGCCTTATTTGCTTTAATGATGGCTTTCTTGATTCTATTCGCTCTGTAAGAAAATTCTCCAGTAGCAATTAAAAAAATATTATTTTAGAGAGATAGTATTAATATGGCGGCGTAGTTCAGTGGTTAGAATGTTGGAATCATATCCCAAATGTCAAGGGTTCGAATCCCTTCTCCGCTAAAGTAGATATAAATTTTATTAATGAATTATATTTAATATCTTGCGACTTTGGTGAAATTGGTAGACACGTCAGACTTAAAATCTGTTTCTATTATAAGAGTATCGGTTCAAATCCGATAAGTCGCAAAATGGCGAGTGTAACTCAGTTGGTTAGAGTGTCAGGTTGTGGCTCTGAAAGACGGGGGTTCAAGTCCCCTCACCCGCCTTGGCTAGATAGTATAAAGGTCTAATGCGGTGGGTTGCAAACCCATAAATGAGGGTTCAAGTCCCTCTCCGGCCTTCTTCAATAGCTCAGTTGGTAGAGCATGTGGCTGTTAACCATAAAGTCGTTGGTTCAAGTCCGACTTGGGGAGATAAAATATTATAAATAACAAAACTAATTTATATTTATTTAGTTTGGGTAGCTCAGTTGGTAGAGTGAAGGACTGAAAATCCTTAGGTCGTCGGTTCAAGCCCGATCCCAAACAAAATTAATGCTTGCAAAGATAATTAATAGACTACGTAACGGGTATATGGTGTACCATTTTGGAGTATCTTTTAAGGAAGTACGTTTTTGTACTAAGATTCTAGATATTTTATGGAAAGAAAATTTAATTAAAGGGTACACAAAAACAAATGAGGGTATTATTACAGTTCTTCTCAGATACCATGATGGATCTCCAATTTGCACTCGACTTGTTATTATTTCTCGCCCACGTGATCGCATTTATCTTTCTTTATTGGATATTGCTCGCTTGTCAAATAATTTTGGCGTTTTGATTTTATCGACAACAAAAGGAATCATGACTAATGAGCAATGTATACGTAAAGGGGAAGGGGGTGAAGTTTTAGCATACGCGTCATGACAACTCCAGTTTTTCGATTACCTATAGGTGTTAAGTGTTCAAGTAACAATGGTAAAGTTAGTGTATCAGGCTCTAAGGGTTTTGTAACTTTTGATTCAGTTAGTAATCTTCATCGTAAAGGTAATATGGTTCTTTTTCTGCCGTATTTAACACCTTACGAAAGTTCTCTTTTTACCCAAGCAATTTTTGGTGTTGTTTTAGGGTATACTGTCGAATTAAGACTTAAAGGAATTGGCTACAGAGTACGTAAAGAAAAAGAAAAACTTATATTTTCTTTGGGTTATAGTAAGTCTGTTATAGTCAATATCCCGAAGGATGTTTCAGTAAATTTGGGTAAAAAAACTTTTTCTTTAATTTCTGCCAATCTTGGGGTTTTGCAAAATTTCGCGAGTAGTATAAGAAGATACCGATACCCTGATTCGTATAAAGGGGCAGGGGTTTTATATGAAAATGAAATAATAGTGTGCAAGGAAGGTAAAAAAACTTAATGGTTAGAACAGAGCATTCTCGTCTTCTTTCTTTTTTAATTGGATCTTCTGGATATTTAGTTCCTCGTCCTTTTAATGAGGACGTTCGAATCTCAAAGACAATGCATCCCTATCTTTTAGGGAAACGAAATATTTATTATTTTTACAATCTTGAAAAAAGCTTATATGGTATACGTGCAACTTTAGAAGTTTTAAAAAATACAATTTTGTCTGAAGGAAAAATTCTTTTTATTAGTGATTCTCCTCTTTTAAAAATTTGTCTTTCTCATGATCCCAATATAAGTTATATAAAATGGAAACGCAGTTATTTAGCCAAGTCGAAAGATGCGGATTTGGTGTTTTTAAGTGATATCGAAAAAGAAAATTTAGTGGAAGCCCACAGAAAATGTTTATTGTTAGTTGGTGTTGGAAGCCCCACAATGAGCAAAGTATCTTACCCTTTTAATTTAAATATTGAATCTCCTTTACTAGCCTCTTGGTTTTTTAGTTTAATTTATATGACTTGTGTTAAAGGGAGCCGTATAAAATCAAAATCAAAAAAACAAGAACGGATTTTTTCTAGCCTTTTAGGAAAGGCGCAAGTAAAAGAAGATAAAAATTTTTCTAAAAATTCTTATAGCTCACTTCCTGGAAGTAATAACAAATAATGCGATTTAAGCATAGATATAAATCTTGTTTATGGTCTAGAACTGATATTTGGGGGGATTTATTATCTAAAGAAAAAACTTTTCTTCGTCCTAAATGGGATAGCATTATAGGAGTATTGGGAAGTCAAAAACGTCGTCATCGACCTCTTGCTAATATAAATAGATATCGACACCCTTTATGTCATGATTACAATTTTCTTAAACCCCGTGTTCGCCCCAACCAAACTTTTAAATATAACCGTATAAGTTATAGGAATACTTTGTCTCTTTTATTGTGTATAAGACGTTTTTATGGAGATTTAAGTCACAAAGCTTTTAAAAGATTTTGTCAACCCTTTATCTCTTTAAAGAACCCATCTCAAAAATTAATTGGGGCTTTGGAAGGCCGCTTGGATATTAGTTTATACCGATTGGGCTTTTTTCACTCAATTTACTATAGTCGCCAGGCTATTCTTCATAATAAAGTCTTAGTGAATGGTAAAAAAATAGGTTACGGGGGATTTATACTTCAAAAAGGGGATTATGTCGAATTTTGTCCCTCGCAACGTCCTGCTATTCGAGCTAGATTAATAGCGCGTTATAAGCGTTTTCGTTCTTCTCACGTAAAATTAGAGCGTTGGCGTTTATCAAATCGGTTTAAATTTGAGCTTCATCTTCATCCTACACCAAAATGGATACAGACAGATTATTCAAATTTAAGTTTTATTATTTCTTCTGATGTTTGTGTTCCTGTTATTTATCCTTTTCGGGTAGATGTAGATGAAGCTCTTTGGGCTTCTGAGTATAGTTATTTATAGTGTTTTATAAGTGGTATTTTATATTAATTAGAGGTATTATTTACAATTATATTATTTAATTCATTATGTGGCTAACTTTCCTAACTATTTTTTTAAATATTCTTGATCTTGTTATTCCGTTATTGATTGCTGTAGCCTATTTTACTCTAGCGGAGCGAAAAATTATGGCAGGTATTCAAAGAAGACGTGGTCCAAACGTTATTGGTTATATGGGATTACTTCAGCCTTTAGCTGATGGCCTTAAACTTTTTGTTAAAGAAACCGTTTTACCTACAAATGCAAACATTGTTCTTTTTGTATTAGCTCCTCTTTGTACTTTTATTTTAAGTTTAATTAGTTGGGCTGTTATACCTTTCAGCTATGGTAATGTTATTGCAGATTCTCAGCTTGGGGGTCTTTATTTTTTAGCGGTTTCTTCTCTTGGTGTATACGGGGTATTAATTTCTGGTTGGTCAAGTAATTCAAAGTATGCCTTTTTAGGTGCTTTACGTTCTGCGGCACAAATGGTTTCTTATGAAATATCAATGGGTATTAGTTTGATTAATGTTTGTTTGTGCGTAGGGACTTTAAATTTGACGGAGATAGTAATTGCTCAATTAGATGTTTGGCTAGTTTTTCCTTTATTACCGGTAAGTATAATGTTTTTTATTGGATGCTTAGCTGAAACTAATCGTCATCCCTTTGATTTACCAGAAGCAGAAGCAGAATTAGTATCAGGTTATAATGTTGAGTATTCAGCTATGGGATTTGCTTTGTTTTTTTTAGGGGAATATGCTAATATGTTAGTTATGGGGGGATTAACTTCCATTTGTTTTTTTGGAGGGTGGTTATCTCCCTTTGGAATAGGTGTTTTACCTGATGGTATTTGGTTTGGTTTAAAAATTTGTTTTTTTGTTATTTTATTTATTGTTATGCGAGCTATTTTACCTCGCTATCGGTACGATCAATTAATGAAATTGGGTTGGAAATGTTTCTTGCCGCTAGCTTTAGCTTTGTTTTTTGTCTCTGTGGGGATACTTATGGGATTTGATTGGCTGCCTAATTAACAATTGTTTTTTATAGTTCTCATACAAGGCCCATATTTTTAATTGTATTTCATAAAATATAATTAAAGGTAATCCTATTAAAGCTTGGCTCAAAACATCCGGTGGAGTTATAAAAGCTGAAATAGAAAAAGCTGTTATATAGGCTATGCCGCGGTATTTTACCCATGTTTTTCTATTAGTGTATATTTGTATTATATTTAAGGCAATTAAAGATGGGAAACTGAGAGTTAAAATTTTGTTCAATTGTTGTAAATGTGATAAATAATCCTGGAGTCTTGGTTCAAAAGTTAAATCTATAGCAGTAAAGTTTTGGGAGTAGTCTGAAAAGAGTTCCCACAATACTTTAGTAATTATAGGGAACAAAAATATATAAAGGCATACATAAAAGATAATTGCCGTGATTAAAAGATCAAGTATAGTTTTTGCTTCAAACGCGTACAGTCCCGGCCGTAAAAAAAGATATAGTTGCGTTAGTGCTATACCAAAGCCAAAACTAAAGCTAAAAATAGTACAAAGCTGCAGATAAGTAAAAAAAATTTCAGTTAATCCTGTACTAACAAAATGGGATAGACCTTTAGGTAAAAATATAAAAATTAAGCCTTGTTTATATGTATAGGTTGTGCTAAAAAGAAAAAATGTTCCTAAAATCGCGTAAGCTAAACGGTAGTTAAGTTCTTGTAAATAATAGATTGAGATTTTAAGTCTGTTCATAAAAAAGAAGAGTCAAGGAAAGATAGTTCAATTGGTAGAACTTTGGTCTCCAAAGCCAAGGGTTGGGGGTTCAAGTCCCTCTCTTTCTGTCCCTCTGCCTAAGTTAAATTTTTTAAGTCCTAATTAGTATGAGAATAAGTTTCTTACAGTTTTTATTTTTGTTTTTTCTCGGTCTTCTTTTTTTTGCTGACTTGCCCCAGATTGTTAGGGCAGTTAAACAGAAAATAAAAACTTATAAAAAAAAGAAAACAAAGGAATAAATTTGTTTGTAGGTGTTAATAAAGGAGAATTAAAAGTACTGTGAAGTACGGCGGTTTGTAGTTTAATTGGCAAAACATAGTTCTCATGAAGCTAACAATGTAGGTTCAATCCCTGCCAAACCGAGTCTTATTATTTGATAGTGGAGTCTAGCCAAGCTGGTAAGGCGCCCGTTTTTGGTACGGGGACCGGAGGTTCGAGTCCTTCGACTCCATAAGCCAAGGTGGTGGAATTGGTATACACGCTGGGTTTAGGTTCCAGTCCTTAGCGGGATAGGGGTTCAACTCCCCTCCTTGGTAATGTCAAGACCAAACATCAATCAATGGTTTAATAAAAGCCAAGGAAAAAAGCAAACAAAAGTGAAAAGTGTTGGTCTTCGCGGGTGCCCACAGAAAAGAGGGGTTTGTTTAAAAGTATTTGTTTGTTCTCCAAAAAAACCTAATTCAGCTAGGCGTAAGGTTGTTAAAGTTCGGTTATCTAATAAAGTTAAATTAACAGCTTATATACCAGGTCAAGTTCATAGGTTGCAGGAACACTCACAGGTTTTGGTACGGGGTGGTAGAATACCAGACCTCCCTGGTGTCAAATATCGTTTAATACGCAATAAGTTAGATTTAGAAGGATTGGCTGGTCGTAAGACTTCGCGTTCTAAATATGGCACGAAAAAATTAGATAAAGGATGCTAGTTATTGAACGAGATATAAAGATAATTAAAAAAGTTGATACGTTTGACAAAAATATTATGGGTGTTTTGGATAAAAAAAAAAAATCTATTAAATTTTTAGGTATTAAAAGTGATCCTTTAGTAAAAAAAATGATTAATCTTCTAATGCGTGATGGTAAGCGCTCAAAAGCAGAAAATGTTTTAAATAAAGCTTTGCAAGCTCTTGACAAAGATTATCCAGGGCGTGCTATACATATTTTTTATTTAGGTATTCTTGCAGTTAGACAAGACATAGGTGTTCGTCTCAAACCAAAACCAAAAACTCGTCGTAATAAGCAGTCATTTAATGTGTATTTACCACGCGTAATTTCACCTATTTGTGGTCTTAATCTTGGTATGAGGTCATTGTTAAAGGCAAGTAGAGATCGGTCTATGGCTTCACCCTTATGGGAAAATTTAAGTAAGGAATTACTTAAAGCTTCCCAAAATAAGGGAGAGGTTGTCAGTAAAAGGTATAGCTTGAATAAATTAGCTGTGTCTAACAAACGTAGAATTCATTTTGGTGTTCGTTATTGATATTTTAGTTTTCAAAAATTAATTATGGACTTTATTCATTTTTTCTTTGTCGCTGCTTTATTGTTTGTTATAGGTGTTGGAGGTGTTATTTTAAATAGAACCAATATTGTTGTTGTTCTTATGTCTCTAGAGCTTGCTCTTCTTTCAGTAAGCTTGAATTTTATTATTTTTTCCGTATGTTTAGGGGATTTAATGGGTCAAATTTTTGCTATTTTTATTCTTATAATTGCCGCTTGTGAATCTTCTATAGGTTTAGCCATTATTTTAGTTTATTTTAGAGTTAGAGGTAGTATACGTATTGATCAAGCTTCATTGTTGAAGTCTTAATAGATAGGCTTCCATGGTGAAACTGGTAGACACGGCAGATTCAAAATCTTTTGTCTTTTGACGTGCTGGTTCGAATCCGGCTGGAAGTAGTAAATATGATTAGAACCCAAAGTCTTCTTAAGGTTGTAGATAATTCAGGAGCAAAACTGGTTAAATGCATTAAAGTTAAAAATAAGGGCGGTAAAGCACATGCCAATATAGGAGACGTTGTTCTTGTTGCAGTTCAAAGTCTTCGTCCCCGTTACGGTAGACGGGTTAGGTTAAAAATGAATAAGTCGGAAGTACACCACGGTGTTATTGTGCAAACCCGCAGACTTTTTCGTGACAAAGCTGGTGTAGGTGTCTCTTTTGCATCAAATTCAGTAGCTCTTATCACCCCTCAACAAAAACCTCTTGGTAGCAGAATATCAGCTATATTACCAAGTAGGTTAAGAGGTTTAAAATGGGCAAAATTAGCCGCAATGGCTAAAAAAATTATATAATTGTCTCTATGCATCCTTTTGAAAAACATTACTATGATATAGTTCAACAAGATTTACTTCTTAGTGAAAACGTCTCAACTGTTTCATTGTTACCGGCCCCGAAAAAAGTAGCTATCTGTTTAGGAGGGGAAAGCTCAGATGAAAATTATGTCGTTGCATGTCTTGGGGCTTTGAATATTATTGGGAGTCAAAAGCCTTATTTTATTCAGCAAAAGCCTTCCCAACAAAGAAATAGTGGTCCGAGGGAGGGCGTAGGAGGTAAAGTAACTTTAAGAAGAGCACATATGTATCTTTTTTTTTATAAATTATTATTTCATGTTTTGCCACGTGTACGTCAATTTGAGGGTCTACGAGCCCCAGCCCATGACAATATATATTGTTTTATTTTAAAAGATATTTTTTCTTTTGAGGAGTTGGTACCATTGTTTCCTTATTTTGAAGAAGTAGGTTCTCTTCAATGTCAATTCCATTTTACAACAAAAGACAAAGCCGGGACTACTGTTTTAGGACATAGTTTACAGGTTTGCTTTTTTTATAATGGGAAATAGGAAAAGCGAAAGTAACTCAATGGTAGAGTGTAAGCTTGCCAAGCTTAAAGCTGAGGGTTCAAATCCCTTTTTTCGCTTTGATTTTTAATCTTTTATTGATTTATAGTATTATATTTAACTAATAAAAGGCTTAGTGTTTTTTTGTTTAAAGCTATAGTGTTGTTTTTTTCTAAAAAGTTAATCGAATACCACTTTTTATCTATAGAGATACCTAGGCAATCAATTTTCAAAGCTATTTCAAGCACATTAGTTTGCAGATCTTGTAATGTTTCATAAACTATCATAATAAGTGGGCATCCTATACCTAGTTTAGGGGGGGTAAGATATAAAGGTACGGAATATAATTTTGCATTTTGTAGCAACAATCGTATTTTAGCTATTTGAGAAGCTTTTAAATTGCTACCATTAAATAGAGCAAAAGTACGTTGTTCTGGTAAAAAAAATCTTTTTTTTCGTAGATGTCTTTTTCTGGGTGTAAACATAATTTATAATTGATAAATTTTAACTTTTAGTGGGAGTTTATTAGCCCCTGAGTGCAAAGCGGGTATACCTTGCTCAGCATCTATACCATATAGTAAAAACAAAGTTTGTCCTGCAGATATAGAGGCAAGCCAATGGTCTACTTTACCTTTACCTTTTCCCATACGGGCTGCGGAAGCTTTACGGCTTATAGCAATATCAGGTAAAACAAGAATTTCTAGTTTACCTTCTCTCTTAACTTTTCGTCTGATGTTTTGTCGCGCTGCCTCAATTTGTTTCCCATTTAAATAACCCGACTCCATTGTGGTTACGGCAAAGCAAGTTATTTCTGCTAGTTTATGGATTTTAGTAGAAGTATTAGGTAAACCTCTAGGTTTAAAATATTTCCGATACTTTGTTTTTTTAGGTTGTATTAGCATTAATTGTTTTTTTCCCAGTTACAAATCCAAATTTTTAATCCAACGCTTCCATAGCCGGTTTGTGTTTGGGCATATTCAGCTTCTATAGGTTTATTTAGTTGACTAATAGGCATTTGTCCCATTTGATATTTCCAAACTCTGCTTCTTCCTTTCGCTTTGTGGGTAAATCTTCCTTTTATTTGTATTTTTAAACCTTGTATTTCTTTGTATTCTTGTAAAGATTGGAATCCTTGTTTAATATATGCCAAAAATTGGTAATGTCTTTTTCTTCTCTGCCTTGAGCATATATTTTGTTTTAAAAATCGAGTTAAGCTAGCAGAGCTTGCTTTATTTTTTATAAGCAAATACATTAATTGCATACCATAACGGGCATAATCATACCTGTTATGGTTAAAACTTTTAGTAAAATAAGCCATTTGTCTTCGGGCGGGTTTTGGTACAGATCTAGTGTAGGTTTTTAATCTATTAATCCGCAAGGTTACTTTTTTTGTTCCTGTAAATTTTTGTATTAATTCCATAGCACTTTGTAATCTACATGCCACTACCGTCCAGGATTGTTTTTTACTTGTTATTTTATTTTCTTTATATCGTCTAGATTTTAAACGTCTTTTTGAACGAAAATGTAAGTGGATAAGATCGGCTTGTATAAGAATTAGGCCTAGGTGTCGGTTAACTTGTATTTTGTTAAGATAATGCGTTGTTCCTAAACAGCATGATTCTATTAATTTTTTAATCGTAGATAAAATAAAATAAAATCGTGGTTCGTCCCAGTGTGTACATCCTTGGTAAAGGTTATTCCCTGGTCTTAAAATAGTTGGGTGAGCTTTTTGTGCCATTTATTTTTTTTTAGTTGTTGTTATTTTTTTTTTTTTTGCTATGAAATTTTTTCGTGTTGCCACAAATTCCCCTAATTTATGTCCAACCATCTCAGGTTTAATTTTACGACTAATCATGTCTTTTCCATTGTATATTTGTAATTTTAAACCAACAGCAGCTGGGTAAATAGTGGAACGTCTAGACCAAGTAGGCTTTTTTTCGTGCTGGGGGGTTAATCTTTTTAAAAGACTTTTATCTATGAATGGTGTTTTCCAATTAGATCTTGACATTAGGTTTTGGTTGTATTCTATTAGTGCGGGTAGACGGACCTTTTGTTGGTTTTCCCCATGGGGTTGCCGAGGAGCGTCCACCTGAGGTTTTTCCTTCACCACCTCCATGTGGGTGGTCTACTGGGTTCATAGCTACCCCACGAACGGTAGGACGCCGCCCTAACCATCTTGATTGGCCGGCTTTTTGTAGCTTTTCAAAGCGTGAGTCGGCATTACTAACTATTCCGTTGGTTGCTATTGTTTTTATATCAAACCAACGGTACTGTCCTGATTTAAGGCGTATTTTAGCTAAAGTTTTAGTTCTTTTTAAAATACGCCCAAATGCACCAGGAGCTCTTAAAATTTTACCATCTTTACCTGGTGATAAACTTAAGTTATAAATTAAACTTCCAGTTAATATATTTTGTAATGTTTTGCTATGACCGTTTTGAAGACCACTTCGTGTAGAGTTTGATCTTATTACATCTCCTTTTTTAATTTTAGTAGGCGCTATTATATAATTATGTTGTTTCGTATCCGGGTTAAAAATTCGTGCCAAAAAGGCAGATCTATTTGGATCGTATTCCAACCCTATAACTATCCCTTGTGTTAATTTACGTTTAAGGTCAATATTCCTATGTAATTTAGAATGCCCTCCTCCACGGTGCCACGCGGTTATATGCCCTTTGTTGTTGCGTCCGGTGGAGTGGTTCCATCTTCGTCTTTGTGACTTAAGAGGAGGGGTAATAAAAATTTGTTTATTTTGTTTCATATAATATATTAAATACCTAGTTATGCCTTTTATTATCGGTACCTCTATTCCGGAAGACAAAGTTTTGGTGCAGTCTGTATCTCATGTTTATGGTATAGGTTTGTCTCAATCTAAAATTTTATGCAAAAAAGCTGGGTTCGGTTCAGATTCACGTGGTAGTCACGTTACTTTTTCTAAAGGGAAGAATTTGGAGAACTTGGCTGAGGCTACCCCTCTCCCTTTAGGTGCTGATCTTCGTCGTTTTAAAAATGATAAAATTCGTCGTTTGTGTGTGCTATCAACATATCGTGGTTTACGCCATCGTAAAGGCTTACCTGTTAGAGGCCAGCGCACCCATACTAATGCAAAAAAAAGACCTTTATTAAAGCTCAATGCTAGTTAAAATAGACAATACAAATTTGCTTTTAACTTCTGATAAACCATCGGTAGCTATTTTAGAAAATCCTAATAAAAATAAAGAAAAAAAAGGAGTTATTCTTATTAAATCAACGAAGAGAAATGTTTTTTGTACCTTGATGGATGCCAAAGAAAAAAAAGTAAAAACGAGTTGTTCTTTGCGGGTTCCTGCCTATGAAAATGAATATAATGAGCGAGAAAATCTGTATACGCGTGGATTGCTCTTAGGCAATTTATTCGGTGATAAAGCTATGAAGTTAGGTTACACAGAGTTTACGATTTATCTTGGATCTGGTATAAACAAAGGTCGTAGGGGAGTTGTTAGAGGTCTTAGTAAAAAAGGGGTTAAAATTACTTTTTTACATTTAGGCACACGTTATCCTCATAATGGTTGTCGCCCAGTTAAAGTTCGTCGTAAAAAATTTCGTACAAAACCTAAAATATCTAGGTAAATTTTAATATTTTGATAGAATGCTATACTAAAACCCTCATAGGATACGACGTTACAGCCCCAGGGCTGCAAATGATGTCATTTTTATGTTCTCTTACGTTGGTGTAATTTTCCAAATCTCTTGGGCTAGTTACAACAAGTCTAGTAAAAATGGTCTCACCTACTGTGCCTAAAATCCTATTCGTTATAGGTGTTCTGATTTATCCTAATACAATTTTAACGCTTACCATTTGATTATCCGAAACTACCCGCAGGCGGGGCATAGGGCTTTCGGTCTATTTCTTTCTTTGGGACGTTCGGGTAGTGGTAATAATAACTAATGTCATCACTACTGTTGTTTGTTTCGGTATAATCTAAATGTATAAAAATAGGTTTCTATTTTTTTGGAGGGGCGACTGGGTTTTTCTTAGGCCAAAATGCAAAAAAAAACCTTTTTTTCTTTATATTTATGACTGTGTATTTAATGGGGTATGTCGTCAGACATTGTTTGAAACTTAATATTAGGGGGTAGTTGACTTATAAAGATTTAGATGTTATTATTAAAGGCTTCAATTTTATCTTTCTCTTCGTTCGTTGGATTAGGAATGTTTTTTATTGTTATTTTATTTAGTAGCAACAAGTTTTTCCAGGGTTCCGTTTTATAAATTTGTTGTAAAGCTTTAAAATATTCTTTTTTTAAATAGTCAATATCGACTAATTTTCAATAAAAAGCGTCGTGTGCTGTAAAAAAAGGTTTTTTTATTTCCTGAAATAAGAAACTATCTCTTGTAATATCCAGGAATCTAATTGGTGAATTAAATTAAGCATCGATGCACGTTGTATTTTTAGTTTATCCGATATAGGCTCAAAGCGTTTTGTTAACTTTCCATTTTCATCTGAAGTCCTTGGTATGTACATTTTTATCCGTTTAGCTTCGTTTTTATAGCCACGGTAAGTATAATTAGTCGTTTTATAAATATGCGAAATCGTACAATTTATAGCTAAATTAAACAATGATTTATTTTTAATTACATAGGTAAATTTTAATGTTGAAGGAGTGACTGAGTGGCTAATAGTGGCAGATTGTAAATCTGTTGGTTCTTCCATCGTAGGTTCGAATCCTACCTCCTTCTTGTTCATTTTAATGAAAGATAAAGCTAAAATGGTTCAACGGCATCCATTTCATTTAGTTGACCCTAGTCCTTGGCCTTTAGTGGCTGCTTTAGGGGGCTTAAGTTTAACTTTTGGTGGAGTGCTATTTATGCATAACTATAAAGGGGGGGGAGAATTACTTTGCTTAGGAGTTTTTACTATTTTATACGTTATGTTTACTTGGTGGAGAGATGTTATCCGTGAAGGATTATTTGAAGGTCAACATACTTCCGCTGTTCAGCAAGGGTTACGTATGGGTATGATACTTTTTATTGTATCTGAGATCATGTTTTTTTTTGCTTTTTTTTGGGCTTTTTTTACTTCTTCTATATCTCCTGTTTTTAATATTGGAGGTGTTTGGCCTCCTGTAGGTATAGAAGCTATCAGTCCATGGGGATTACCGTTTTTAAACACTATTCTTTTACTTTCTTCTGGGGCAAGTGTAACATGGGCTCACCACGCGATTGTTGCTGGCTTTAAAAAGGAAGCTTTACAGGGTTTAGGAGTAACACTCGCGTTTGCAATTGCTTTTACCGGTATGCAGGGTGTTGAATATATGCATGCTCCTTTTGGTATGTCAGATGGGGTATATGGTTCAGTTTTTTATATGGCTACAGGATTTCATGGATTTCATGTTATTATTGGAACAATCTTTTTAGCTATCTGTACCATAAGATTGTATTGGGACCATTTTAGTCGTCAACATCATTTTGGTTTTGAAGCTGCTGCATGGTATTGGCATTTTGTTGATGTAGTGTGGTTATTTCTTTTCCTTACAATTTATTGGTGGGGATTTAATGTAATAGTTTAGTTTTATTTTATGGAAAAGGCTAAGAGATACAGTGAAACTGATTTATTCGATTTTCATTCGGTAAGTCCTGTATTTAAAAAATATTCTCAATTTAATCTCTGGTCAGAAAATTTTAGTGAGTATAATAATATTAAATATTGTGAAATTTATTTTTCTAAATATTTTTTTGGCCTTACTCAAAAATATCTTTTAGAAAATTTTAGCGAGTCTTTTTTATTAACTCTCCATAATAGTCCAAAATTTTTGAAATTTATTAAGTCAGGGTTTTTCAAGTATATTAATTTCCATTTCTTAGTATTATTTCAAAGTAACCGTTTTTTTTTTGGTGGGGATTATTTTCAAGAGGTAGAAATTTTTGTAGAAGAGTATTTTCAAAGATATATTCAAATTTTTTTTGAGCAAGATTTGTTAATATGTCTAATTGCGTGTGTCAATGAAATAGTGCCTAAATCTTTTCGAGAATGTTTAAATAATCGTCTTAAACTTGTTTACAATGATCTTTTAATTGTTGATTTAAATACTAAGCCTTTGTCAAACTCAGTAGTAATATTGAATTTAACAAAAAGTAATAAAAATACGTGTTATTATTTAGGCTTCATTGATTCCAATAATATAATAAGAAAATTTTATTTTGAAAGGTCTAAAGCTAATATACCAATTAAAAAAAAAAGTTTTTATTTTTTTTTTAATGGGTTCTCTTATAAAATTTACAAATCTTTAAGTGTTCTTAAAGAGATACCAGGGGTTAGAAACCCAACTTTTTTTTTAGAAGATACTATTTACAATTGGGGTTATTGTATAACTAGTGCATATAAAATAGGGCGTCCTCAAATTTTTAATTATGATTTATTTAAATCTTTAACAGGCTATAAATATTTCATTCTTAATCAAGAGGTAGAATCTTCTTTAAAATCCACCCCTTTTATTAAGTCTAGGGGTAAGTGCTGTTTTTATACCTTTTCAAAATGTGCCTATAAGTTGTTTAATACATTCCCTTCGTACAAAAAAAAAAAAGATAGTAATAATTGCAATTATGATTTGTTGTTGTTGTTGGAGTCTTCCCAGGCTTTAATTAGTTTTGACAAGAAAAGAAATGATATAGGTATCTATCGTGATAATGTTGATGTTTTTATTAAAAATATAAAATCAACATATCCAAAGCTAGTTGATACAACTGTTATAAGATTTCCAAAGCCTTTTGAGTGTACGTTTAATAAATTTTTTAATAATATTTATTTAGGTAGAGGTTTAGAGAATCGAACAGAATATGAGAAAGTTTTCTCAATAGCTTGCAAAAAGGCGTTTAAAAAATTAGAATACTCTTTTGAAACCACTTATAAAGTAAAAAGTTTACCGCATTTTTTTGACGAAAATGGTTATGAGTTTTGGTTAAATATTGAGGATATTTTCAATATTAAATTTAATAATTCTTATACTAATTTTAAAGTAGCTAACAAAGATCCACGCTATACGTCAAAAGTAGTTCTTTTGAATACGTCAAATATTTTTAAAAGTTTTTATAAGCGTTTTGGGGAAGAGTTTACAACTATATCTGTAACTAATTCAGTAAATTATAAAAAAAAAAAAGTACAAAATATTATTTTGGGTCGTAGTTTTATTCAGTCTAGACAAAGAATAAATAAAATAATCTTTTTAGTTTTTTTGTTGGTAAATTTTAGTAACAAGTGGGGTTTGTATTCTTGTAGAAATTTCTCAAATATTAATAAATTTTTATTTTTATTTCATTTAAATTCGCTTGGCTATAAATACCTTTTTAAATGTAATTGTGCGTTTTCTTTTTCAGATAAGTTCTATATAATAAAAATGAATTTATTGTTTAATTTTTGTTTTTTAAGTTATAGCTTGTTTAATGATAATTTTTACGGTGTTCAAAGTAATTTTTTAATAAATAAAAAAAAAAGTGCTGGTTCTACATTAGAGGAAAAAGCTAATGTTACTTACGTAAATACAAAGAGTATTTGCAGCAAAAAAGCTAGCTTAGAAGTTTCTGATTATGAAGACGATGAAGATATTTTAGAAGAATTTGTAGTGGATCTATTTTCAAAGTAAGGTGATGGCAATTTAATATCATTTATGGGATCTTTACGATTAAACAATATAAAGTAAGCAAAATAAACTCTTTTTATATATTTTAAAAGTTCGATAGCTAACTTCTTAGTCTACAATATTTTTTATCTACACATGTTTTACAGCCCATTAGAACAATTTCAAATACTTCCTCTTTTAAGTTTCGGTGTTGGTTTATTTGATTTTTCAATAACTAACGCAATGATAACAACATGCGTTGGTTTAGCTTTTTTTTGTTTTGTTTATTATTGTCTCTCAGCTTATGGTTTGAGTTGTTTCCCCACTAGATGGCAATTAGTTTTAGAAAGTCTTTATTTAAGTACCGCGGGTCTTGTATGGGATAGTGTTGGTCAACAAGGTCAAAAATATTTTCCTTTTTTATTTGTAATTTTTAGTTTCATTTTGATATCTAATGTTTCAGGTCTTGTACCATACTCTTTTACGATAACAAGTCATCTTATTCAAACAATGGTTTTAGCCTTGACAGTCTTTATTGGTGTAATGATTATTTGTGCCTCAAAACACGGCTTTCACATGCTAAGTTTATTCTTACCTGGTGGAACTTCTATGGTTTTGGCTTTTTTATTAGTTCCAATAGAAATAGTTTCATATGTATTCAAGCCTCTTAGTTTAGCGGTTCGTCTTTTTGCTAATATGATGGCAGGTCATACTTTATTAAAAGTAATCGCTGGATTTGCATGGGCTATGATGGGTAGTGGCGGATTGTTGTTAGTTGCGCATATAGTACCGTTAGCAGTTTTGGTTATTCTTTTTGGACTTGAATTAGCAGTTGCTTTGATTCAAGCTTATGTTTTTACAATTTTGAGTTGTATTTATATAAACGACGCGATTGTTCTTCATTAATAAGATAAAATAATCCAAATTTAAGTGAAGTCTTTTCTTTTTTTTATTTAAATATTAAAGTTGTTTAAAAAAAAAAGAAGGGTATAAGGCATAGACAATTTTTTCAAGTGTCTTTCTCTAAGCATTTTTAGCTCAGTGGATAGAGCATCGGTCTTCTAAATCGTGGGTCGTAGGTTCGAATCCTATAAAATGTAACGCATGAAATTCGCTTTAATATTCCAAAATGACACCGCAGCTTTTTTGCCTGAGCTGTTTCTTGCAATTTCTATATTAGTTGTTTTGTTACACGGCAGTTTTTTAGGGGTATCTGCTGCCTCTCTTTATACTTACCTTACTCCAAGTATGGTTCGTTTAACTTCAACAATTTTGTTTTTAAGTTTACTTTTAGTTCTTAATAATCCTGTTGAATCTCAAACCTTATGGAATGCTATTTTTGTTACTGATAATATAGGGACTTGGTCTAAATTAATAGTTTTTTTAGGTCTTCTTTTTTGTGTATTAGTAAGTGAATCTTATATGTTTTCAGCTCGTTTTAGGGCCTATGAGTTTTTTGTTTTTATTATTGGTATTGGTTTAAGTTTGTGTCTGTTGATTTCTTCATACGACCTTCTTTCTATTTATTTGAGTATGGAGTTTTTGTCACTTATTTTTTATGTGTTAGCGGCTTGGAAAAAGAATTCGTATTTTTCTGCTGAGGCTGGGCTAAAATATTTTATTTTAGGTTCAGTTGCTTCTATATTTTTCTTATTTGGGGCGTCTTTAATTTATTTTTCCATGGGTACCACGAATTTAGGGTCTTTAACCTTATTAACAGAAAATTTAACAACATCCTCACCTTTTGTATATTTAGGGCTTGTGTGTGTGGTTTCTGCCTTATTATTTAAGATAGGTGCTGCCCCTTATCATATGTGGATAGCGGATGTATACGAAGGTGCTCCTACTTTGGTAGGTTTTATTTTTGCTGTGGTACCTAAATTTGCTTTTTTTGTTGTGATATTACGCTTATCTTTTACAAGTTTTTGGTCATTTTTTCCCACCTTATGGGAAAACTTTTTTTGTATATGCGGTCTACTCAGTCTTTTTATTGGGTGTATTTGTGGTTTAGGTGAGACAAAAATAAAGCGTCTTCTTGCTTTTAGTAGCGTGGGTCATGTGGGATTTTTATGCCTTGGGTTAGCTAGCGGGAATATAGAAGGTATACAAGCAGTTTTGTTTTATCTTTCAGTTTATATGCTTACAGCAGCTTTTTTATGGGTTTATATCTTACATTTGGACCTATCTTCTACTTCTGGAAGTACTCTTTTAACGTTTTCAGATTCTATAGGTTTAGTTAGATCAAACCCACTTCTAGGATTTGGGGTTGCATTAATGATTTTTTCTCTTGCTGGAATACCCCCGTTTGGTGGTTTTTTTGCAAAATTAAATATTTTTGTAAGTTTAGTTGATTCATCGTTCTATATTGTAGCTATCTTTGTTGTTATTACTAGTGTTGTTTCAGCATTTTATTATATACGTTTGATAAAGATTTTCTATTTTGAAAAGAACAAAAATTGGTTTTTTTTTGCGCCTTTGTCAAAAGGTGCAGCAATGGTTTTAGTTTTAAGCGGTTTAACTATTATCTTTTTTATGCTTAGCCCTAATATCTTTTATCTCTTGACATACAAGGTAGGTCTAGGTCTTATGTTTTAATAATTAGCTAATGTCTTTTACTACACATTCTAAACCTTTATCGCAATTATGGTCTTCATCGGTTATTAGCTCGTCATTGAGTGGTTTCTCTTCTAGGTGGTTATTTTCCACCAACCACAAAGATATTGGTACATTATATTTAATCTTTGGGGGGTTCTCGGGAGTTCTTGGTACAGCAATGTCTGTTCTTATTCGTTTACAATTGGCTAGTCCGGGCAACCAATTTTTAGGAGGAAATCATCAGTTGTACAATGTTATTGTAACAGCTCATGCTTTTTTAATGATTTTTTTTATGGTTATGCCAATTCTTATTGGTGGGTTTGGTAATTGGTTTGTACCTTTAATGATTGGTGCTCCTGACATGGCTTTTCCCCGTATGAATAACATTAGTTTTTGGTTATTACCCCCTTCTTTAATTCTTCTTCTAGCTTCTTCTTTAGTAGAATCTGGAGCTGGTACGGGTTGGACGGTGTATCCACCGCTTAGTGGTATTCAAGCGCACTCAGGCCCTTCAGTTGATTTAGCAATATTTAGTCTTCACCTTTCAGGGGCCGCTTCTATTTTAGGTGCTATAAATTTTATTACAACCATTTTTAATATGAGAGCACCTGGTATGACAATGGATAGGTTGCCTCTTTTTGTGTGGTCTGTCTTAATTACAGCGTTTTTATTATTGTTATCACTTCCTGTTTTAGCAGGTGGGATTACAATGTTGTTAACAGATCGTAATTTCAATACTACTTTTTTTGACCCTGCCGGTGGTGGTGATCCAGTATTATATCAGCATTTATTTTGGTTCTTTGGTCACCCTGAAGTATATATATTAATTTTACCAGGATTTGGTATTGTTAGTCATATTTTATCTACTTTTGCAAGAAAACCTGTATTCGGGTATTTAGGTATGGTTTATGCCATGCTATCAATAGGTATACTTGGTTTTATTGTATGGGCTCACCACATGTTTACAGTAGGTTTAGATATTGATACAAGAGCTTATTTTACAGCAGCTACTATGATTATTGCCGTACCTACAGGTATTAAAATTTTCAGTTGGATCGCAACCTTATGGGGCGGTTCTATTAGGTTAAAAACCCCTATGTTATTTTCTATAGGTTTTCTTTTTCTTTTTACAATTGGAGGGTTAACCGGTGTTGTTTTAGCGAATTCAGGAGTTGATATCGCTTTACATGATACCTATTATGTGGTTGCACATTTTCATTACGTATTGAGTATGGGAGCAGCTTTCACAATGTTTGCAGCTTTCTATTTTTGGATAGGGAAAATGACAGGTTTAGCTTATCCGGAAATCTTAGGTCAAATACATTTTTGGCTTATGTTTTTAGGTGTTAATTTAACTTTTTTTCCAATGCATTTTTTAGGTCTTGCAGGTATGCCTCGACGTATACCAGATTATCCAGATTCTTATGCTGGGTGGAATGGTTTAGCCTCTTTTGGTTCAATTTTATCGTCTATCGCGTCCTTATTTTTTTTCTTCGTTGTGTATATTACCCTTACAAGAGGTTCGGTTGAAGAATCAAATCCTTGGGTAAAAGGTAGAGGTCTTGCTTTTCCGGTATTGCCTAGTAAGTCTTCAGCACCAGTTAATAAATAAGTATTAATTGCAGGTTATAGGGTTTCAATTGAAAAAATCAAGTTAACTGAAAATCATTGGGTGTGTTAAGGTGGTTGTGTCAGGGCTTGTAACTCAGTGGTAGAGTGTACGCCTGATAAGCGTAAAGTCGATCGTTCAATTCGATCCAGGCCCATAGAGGTAGCTTTCTTAAAAAGTAAAAGTTTTTAATCAGTCCTTTTCGTCTAATGGTTAGGACGTTGCCTTTTCACGGCGAAAATACGGGTTCAATTCCCGTAAAGGATTCATTGATATTATAATTTTGATATTCTCAAAACTAATTATATCAGTATAAAAGTTATTTTTATTAATTTGAAATATAATGTTTAGTTCCTTAATTGTATACGCTACGAGTCTTACGAGACTTGTACCTGTTCAAACTTTTCAGGTGTTTGGGCATGAGATTGTTATTAACGTATCCAAAAAATATTTGTTGGCTACATTAACTTTTTTACATCATCATAGTAATGGTAATTTTCAAATGCTTACATCTATTTCAGGTGTAGATTATCCAGAAAGAGAAGAACGTTTTGAAATTGTTTACGATCTTTTAAATATAAGATCTAATTGCAGGCTTAGAATTAAAACCCATACGGATGAAATAAACCCGCTACCTTCGGTAGTAAATCTTTTTCCTTCAGCAAACTGGTGGGAGCGTGAGATTTGGGATTTATTTGGAGTTTTTTTTTCTAATCACCCAGATTTACGGCGTATTTTAACAGATTATGGTTTTGAAGGCCATCCGTTAAGAAAAGATTTCCCTCTTAGTGGGTATTTTGAATTACGTTACGATGAAGACCAAAGAGTAGTTGTTTGTGAAGCTATTGAATTAAGTCAAGAGTTTCGTTCATTTAATTTTCATGTTCCTTGGGCGCAAAATAATTTAATTAGTTAATGTCGAGGTTTAATGTAAATGCTATACTTAGTTGGGTAGATTCTCATATTATTGATTATCCAACGGCTATGAATTTGAATTATAATTGGAGTTTCGGTTCAACAGCGGGTTTTTGTTTGGTTATTCAAATTCTTAGTGGGGCTTTTTTAGCTATGCATTATGCAGGAGAAACTCATTATGCTTTTTCAAGTGTGGAGCATATTATGCGTGACGTTAAAAGTGGCTGGTTAATTCGTTACATGCATGCTAATGGAGCTTCGTTTTTTTTTATTGTTGTTTATGCTCATATTTTTAGAGGTTTGTATTATGGGTCATATATGGAGCCTCGCCAACAATTATGGTGGTCTGGAGGAGTTATTTATGTTTTAATGATGGCAACAGCTTTTATTGGTTATGTTTTACCGTGGGGTCAAATGAGTTTTTGGGGTGCTACTGTTATTACAAGTCTATTCTCTATTTTTCCTTTTATAGGTAAAGAGGTTGTTATGTGGTTATGGGGGGGGTTTACAGTAGGTAATCCAACTTTAAATCGTTTTTTTAGTTTACATTATTTATTGCCTTTCATTATTGCTGGTTTGGTGTTTGTTCATTTAGGTCTTTTACATAAAGATGGTTCTAACAATCCTCTAGGTATAAAAACTAAAACAGCCAATATTAATTTTTATCCTTATATTTATGTAAAAGATTTAGTCGCTTTTTTTGTGTTGTTGTCACTGTTATCTATTGTTATATTTTACTTTCCTAATAGTTTAGGGGACCCAGATAATTATTTAGAAGCGGATCCCTATGGCACTCCAGCTCATATTGTTCCTGAATGGTATTTTTTACCTTTTTATGCTATCTTACGGGTAATTCCAAATAAAGTTGGGGGTATTCTTACTATGGGAGGAGCTATAGCTATAATTTTTATATACCCTCTTTTAAACACATCTATTTTGCGTAGTGGTAATTTTCGACCAATTTATGCCGTAGTTTTTTGGCTTTTTGTTGCTGATTTTTGTCTATTGGCTTGGTCAGGAACTACTCCAGTAGATGACTATTTTAAAGTAGTTGGGGCTGTAGTTTCTATAGGTTATTTTGCTTTTTTTGTTTTTGGTGGTTTATTTGTAGGTTGGTTAGAAAAAACTCTTGCAGTTAGAGTATTGAGTATGAGATCTACAAAAGTAAGGTAAAAATAAAAGGGTGTTTGTCATTAAATGTTGGTTTTTTTTAATTGCGCTCATATCATGAAATTTTCACATAAAAATATCATTAGAATAACTTCAATTGTTTTTTTTTCCTTGTACTACTGTTCTATTGGGAGTATGGACGCATCGCATCCATGGCAAGTGGGTTTCCAAGATCCCGCAACTCCAATAATGGAAGGTATCATTTTTTTTAATGGTTTGTTAATGGCTTTTATGCTGTTTATTGCTTGTCTTGTAGGTTGGTTACTGTATAAATCTTTAACGTTATTTAACGAGGCAGATCATAAAGATGCTGTAGGCTTTAATCATTCCACATTGCTTGAGGTTGTTTGGACAATTATTCCGGCAGGAATTTTAATGGTTATTAGTGTACCTTCATATAATTTGTTATATGCAATGGATGAGGTTATTGACCCCAGTCTTACCATAAAAGTCGTTGGCCACCAGTGGTACTGGTCGTATGAGTGTTCTGATTTTGAAGTATCCCCAGCTCTGAAACAAGATAATTTAAATCAGGTTGAAATAAGTTATAAAGCTTTAAAAGATATGGCGGATTTAATAGAGTATAGCCGGGTAGAAGTAGCTAAGGGCGAAAAACAAACTCAAATAGGTATAATTAAAGAGTTTTTAGAGTCATTTGAAAAAGGTATAGAAGATGTACCTCAAGGTGCCACTGAGATGTTATCTCGTCGTTTAGAATGGCTTGTCATAAATATTTTGGGTAACGAGGGTCGCAAAGAATTTTATGGTCCTTTAGAGTCACATTTAACAGGGGAAATGGTATCTATTTTATCTGAAGTTAAAGGACAATTATCAGAAGGATCACTTATCCAAGAACAGCAAGACTTAGTTATTAAAGCTTTAAAAATTTTCAAGCAATATATAAGGATTGTAAATGAAACTGAGCTTACAGCAAAAACCATGGATTTATTCAAGTCTTTAGATGAAATTCAACCAGGCAAAGGTAACACACCTTCAAGTGATGACAGTTCTGGGGGGTTATCTGAAACCGAAAGTTTAGACCCTAATACAGGTTCTATTGTTTCAGAATTGAATAAAGTTGATGAAACTAGTTATAAGTGGTTAGAACTTAGGGCAGCTGAAGAATTTTATGATGGGGCTGAGATAGAATTAAGTAGAGCTTTAACACAAGTCTTTGAGGCCGAGTGTGTGTGTCTAAGAGCTCTTGCACGTGGTGAAATAAAAATCCCTATAGAGGAAATGATGGCTAATTTAGATGAGGGTAGAATAAGGCTTGACAAAGCCTTGGTAGAAGCAGAAATTGCTGAAAATAATTTAATTGATACTCAGTTAATTGCCCATCAATTAAGATTAACTCGATCTGAAAGAGAAGGGTATAGTAGTGAGTTTGATTGGGATACCGCTAATGTAGAATTTAAATTTTCAGATAATGAATTAGAAAATGCAAAGGTAGAGTTAAATAACGCTAAAGCCAGCGCTAAATGGGCAAAAATTGATTTACTTGCTTCACAGGTTAATGCTTTAACTGCAGAGTATTTCCAAGCTGATGCTGAATGGGCTTTGAAAGACCCGTCTATAATACGAAGCAAAGTATTACTTAAAGACGGTTATGACGGCTGGACTGAAAAATTAACTTCAGAGTCAAAAAAAGTTTTGGACAGTCACGAGCTTAAATTTATGCTTGCACATGAAGAGTTAAAAAGTGCCAACACAATTTTAGACAGATTTCAATCAGGCTTAACCGAAGAAGAAGTGAGTAAGTGTAACTCCATAGCTGATAGTTCAGAATCGGAATTTATGGCTATAGAAAAACAAACAATCTCAGTCGCGGATGAATTTGAAAGAGGTAAGTCTATTTTAGCAAATGCCAAGGATGAACTAAATAACTATAAAGCAGTATCAAACCGAGCTGATATTAGATTAGAAAGGTCTCAAGTTGCGTTTGATAAATTTAAAGCGGTATCAAACAGAGCTGAAGCGGTATTAAAAGGCGCTGAGTTATTTTTCAAAACTTCTAAAGAAAAATTAACTAGTGTTGAGTTAGGTTTTAATTCTAGTACAACACTAGATAGTCTTATTGAAAAATACGGTAGTGTTAAATCTGAATTTGATAAAGCGGTATCTTTAGTAAATATAGCTAAATCGGATTTAGACAATGCTAAAGATAGACTCGATATTGTTAAAGGATATGTTGATAATACGGAAAAAAGACTCGATGATACTCCGGTTATTTATGAGTTACCTAAAGTAACAGATAAATCTAATGAGTATTTTGATAATTTTTTATGGGAAATCCACAATGAAGATCTTATTACAGTAAAGGCTCAATTAAAAGGTTCTGAAGCTGTTGTAGAAGAATCTAAAATAGTGTTATCTAATGCGGAGCAAGTTTTGACTGAATCTTTTATTAAATTAATTGAGGTTGAGCTAAAAAAAGGTAAAGCTTTAATAAACTTCTTAAAACTTGACTTAGATACTGCCTCTTCTCTATCTAGTGATGAAAGGTTAGGGGCCATTAAAACATATGTTGGAAACCTGGAGTTAAATTTGGGTCATGTTGTTCGTAACAAAGTAATTTCTACTTTTAACACTGGAAGCTCAGATTGTTTAAAAGTTATAATTAATATGCTAGATAATGATTTATCTAAAGTCTCACTTGTTTCGGATTCTGTCAAACCAGCCTTCATTTCTGACACGTCTGGTTCTAATATTTCAGAGCTAATTGAATCTGCTGTAGATTATTCGTGGGTAAAAACGCTTAAAGTAGATGTAAGTGCTGCTATCTCGGATTACGAGGAAGCTTCACGCATGCTTAGTCACGCTCGTAAAATATTAGATAAAACTAAAAATGATCTTTCATCTAGTCACAAGTTTATAAAAAACAATTCCATGGAGAGCCTTATAGCCCTTCAAACAGCAACAGAAACCAGTTTAAAAACTACTTCAAACTGGATTGAAAAAGCTTTGGTATCTTCTTCTGCTATTGATACTATTTTGGAGCCCGGAAGTTTACAAGCAAAATCTTCATGTGAAGTATTAAAAGCAAAAGCGGAATTAGCTAACGTTAAATGGTTTGCTGCTAGAGTATCCAGAAGTTTAGATACTCCTATGCAAGAAGCCGTTAAACCTTTTAACCGTCAATTTTCTGATGTTTCAGTAGTAGAGCCTAATAGTACTTTGCCAAGAGATAATGGTTTAAGTGGTTCAGATTCATCGGGAGAAGAGGGTAATTCTGGAAATAAAAAATCAAAAGAAGAAATAAAAGATATGTTATCTAAATTAAAAAGTAGAGAAATTGATTATACTCATGCAGGTTTACGTGAGGAAGTCTTACAAACATTTAAAGAATTGATTGAAACTGTAGACCAAAATACTGCAGATGATGTTAAAAATATGTTATACGAAGCTCTTCTTTCAATTACTAATGAGGAAGGGGAAAAAAACAAATCTTTAAAAACTCAAATAAAAATGATTCATGATTTAATTGAGTACCATAAAGAAAACGAGGTAGAAGAAGATATAACAGAAAGACAGCGTATCAATTTTGATTCATACCTTATCGCTGACGATGATTTAGTTATCCCCGAAGTATCAGGTACTGGTAAAGCCGGTAAGGTTTTCCGTCTTCTTGAAGTGGATAATCGCTTAGTTGTTCCAACTAATACTCATATCCGTGTTCTTGTAACCTCAGCAGATGTACTTCATTCTTGGGCAGTACCAAGTTTAGGAGTGAAGGTTGATGCGTGTCCCGGTAGATTAAATCAAGTTTTTCTTTTTATTAAAAGAGAAGGTGTTTTTTATGGTCAATGTAGTGAACTTTGTGGTGTTAATCACGGTTTTATGCCTATTGTAGTCCAAGCTGTTAACCAAGACGAGTATTTAACCTGGGTTGGTAAAAGATTATGCTCTTAACCTTTTTATTCCTTCTTCTTCTTTTAGGAATTGTTGGTTTAATTTTTATTCCTTCTAGTCAAAAGTTAATTATGCGGCAATTTGCTCTCGGTATTACATCGGCGGTTTTTGTCTCTTCGTTATTTTTGTGGTTAGGTTTTGATCAGTCAACACCTAAATTCCAATTTGTTGTTGATAGTTTATGGTTACCTATATCTAATATTAATTTAATTCTAGGTGTTGACGGAATCTCTCTCTTTTTTATTATTTTAACAACATTAATTTTTCCTCTTTGTTTATTGGCTTCGTGGTCTTTTGATAAAGGGGAAGTAAAAACTTATTTAATCAGTTTTTTATGTATGGAGCTGGTTTTACTTTTAGTTTTTACAAATTTAGATTTATTATTTTTTTATATATTTTTTGAAGCTGTTTTAATCCCAATGTTTTTGGTTATTGGTATTTATGGGTCACGTGAGAGAAAAATACGTGCGGCTTACATGTTCTTTTTGTATACTCTTTTAGGTTCTTTATTTATGTTAATAGGTATAGTTTATATTTATCTTTTTGCAGGAAGTACAAATTATGAAGCATTATCAGTTATAAATTTTTCATCTTATGATCAAAAGTGGTTATGGCTTGCTTTTTTTGCTTCATTTGCTGCTAAAGTTCCTATGTTACCTGTACATATTTGGTTACCTGAAGCTCATGTCGAAGCCCCAACGGCTGGTTCAGTAATTTTAGCGGGGATCTTATTAAAATTAGGATCTTACGGGTTTTTACGTTTTTCTTTGGGCCTTTTCCCATTAGCTTCTGTGTATTTCACACCTTTTATTTTTAGTCTCAGTTTATTGGGCGTAGTGTATACCTCATTAACAGCTATACGTCAGACAGATTTAAAACGTTTAATTGCTTATACCTCAGTGGCTCATATGAATTTAGTAATGATAGGTCTATTTACAGGGACAGTAATCGGGGTAGAGGCTGCTATTTTACAAAGTTTAAGTCATGGCTTTGTATCTTCTGCACTTTTTCTTATTATTGGGGTTCTGTATGATCGCTGGCATAGTCGAGTTGTTAAATATTATGGAGGGCTTACGCATACTATGCCAATCTTCATAACTATTTTTCTTTTCTTTACAATGGCTAATTTAGGATTACCTGGAACCTCAAGTTTTATAGGTGAATTTCTTTTATTAGTCTCTGCTTTTGAGGCAAACAGCACAGCTTGCTTTTTTGCTGCAACTTCAATGATTTTAGGTGGTGGTTATTCTCTTTGGTTATTTAATCGTATAGCTTATGGTAATATTAAAATGATTGGGCTTGATTTAAGTTTACGAGAATTTATGATTTTTTTACCTCTTGTTATAGGTACCCTTTTTATGGGGATTTACCCCAATTTATTCTTTTCTGCGATGCATGCAACAGTTTCGAATTTGGTATGGGTTGATTTGTGGTTGTAGTTTGCAGTAGTAAAAAAGTTCTTTTAGTCTAATGCCTAGTTTAACATCTAGAAGGATATTGTCATTTATGACAAAGGTACGGGTTCAAGTCCCGTAAAGGACTAAGATGTATTTAAACATAGTTTTTCTACCCCTACTTGGTTCTCTTGTTTCAGGATTTTTTGGACGTTTCCTTGGAGGCCGCGGTGCTGGTTTAGTAACTATATCTTGTATTGGCCTTAGTTTTTTTCTAAGTGGTCTTGCTTTTTATGAGGTAGGTTTAGGAGGAAGTTCTACTTATCTTTATTTAATGCCTTGGTTAGAGTCTGATTCTTTCCATGTTGATTGGGCTTTTTGCTTTGACAGTTTAACTGTCGTTATGCTTATTGTAGTTACTTTTATTTCAACTTTGGTGCATTTATATTCTACAGAGTATATGGGGGGGGATCCTCACTTGCCCCGTTTTATGAGTTACTTATCATTGTTTACGTTTTTTATGTTAATATTGGTAACTGCAGATAACTTTGTTCAAATGTTTGTGGGTTGGGAAGGGGTTGGTCTTTGTTCTTATTTATTAATTAATTTTTGGTTTACTCGTATACAAGCTAATAAGGCTGCGATTAAAGCTATGTTAGTTAATAGAGTTGGTGATTTTGGATTAGCTTTAGGTATTTTCGGTATTTTTATTTGTTTTGGTGCAGTCGATTATGCTACTGTTTTTGCTTTAGCCCCTCAACTTGCTTCATTTAGTTTGAATTTTTTTAATGTTGAGTTTGGTGCTCTTAATCTTATAGGAATTTTATTGTTTGTAGGAGCAGTAGGTAAATCTGCTCAATTAGGTTTGCATACTTGGTTACCTGATGCTATGGAAGGTCCTACTCCTGTTTCAGCTCTTATTCATGCAGCAACAATGGTTACCGCTGGTGTTTTCTTACTTGCTCGTTGTTCTCCCTTATTAGAATATTGCCCTAAAGCACTTACTGTTATTAGTGTAGTCGGTGGTATGACAGCTTTTTTTGCAGCTACAACAGCTTTAGTCCAAAACGACTTAAAACGAGTTATTGCTTATTCCACTTGTAGTCAATTAGGTTACATGGTTTTTGCATGTGGTCTTTCTAATTACTCTGTTGCGGTGTTTCATTTAGGAAATCATGCTTTTTTCAAGGCTCTTCTTTTTCTTGGGGCCGGTTCTGTAATCCACGCGGTTGGAGACGAACAGGATATGCGTAAAATGGGGGGATTACGTAGATTGCTACCTTTTACATATGCTATGATGGTAATTGGTTCTTTAGCTCTTATGGGTATGCCTTTTTTAACAGGATTTTATTCTAAAGATGTTATATTAGAAGTAGGCTATGCAACATATTCTAATGCTTCGCATTTTGCATACTGGTTGGGTAGTTTAGCCGCTTTTTGTACTGCTTTTTATTCAATACGCCTTTTGGCTTTATGTTTTTTATCAGAACCCAATGGTAGTAGGTCCTTATTACTTTCTGCTTCAGAAGGTGGTTGGCCAATGGGTTTGGTTTTAGGTATATTGGCTTTGCCAAGTATGTTCATTGGTTACTTAGGGCGTGATCTTTTTATTGGTTTAGGTACAGATTTTTGGGGAAATGCGTTGTTTTGTATGCCTACTAATTTAAGCATTATAGATGCAGAATTTATGTCAACTGACGTTAAAATTTTTCCCCTGTGTTGTAGTGTTATCGGAGGATTAGTTTCTTTTCTTTTATATAGAGGTTACAATTATAATTTATTTTTATGTAAAACATCATTTTTAGGTCGAAAATTTTATACTTTTTTGAATCGAAAGTGGTTATTTGATAAGGTTTATAATGAGGTTATAACCCAAAATTTATTAGATTTTGGCTATCATTTCACTTATAAATCAATTGATCGCGGGCTTATTGAAAGTTTAGGACCTTTTGGTTTATCAAACGTACTTGTAGATCAAGTTAATAAAGCTCGATTATGGCATTCAGGTTATTTATATCATTATTTAGTAATTTTAGGTTGGAGTAATCTTTTATTTGGGATTTGTTTCGTGTTTGGGTTTCAATTTTCACGTATTTTAGCATTGCTAGTCTTTATTGTATTATGGTCGATCCTATAATTTTTATTCTTATTGCAACTCTTGGGGGTACTCTGGGGGTTAAGGTTACTAGTACACAAAATCCTGTATATAGTGGTCTTTATCTTGTGCTACTTTTCTTCTTGGGCTCTGCAATTTCGTTTTTATTGGGTTTAGAGTTTATGGCTTTACTTTTTTTATTGGTTTACGCTGGTGCTATTGCAGTATTGGTGCTGTTTGTTGTTATGATGCTAGACGTAAAAGCTATAGAAAGTCCATGGTCTGCAAAAAAAAAACGCTTATTGTATTTAGGGGCTTTAATTTTTGTATTCTTTTTGATAGCTGCAATATATAGTAAAGATTTACAAAAGTTACTTACTATGTTGTCAACGGTTTATATAAGTTCATTAGTTTCTTTTGGTTTAGTATCTTATGAAGAAGAAATAAAAACATTATTTCATCCAGTGATTCTTAACAAAACAGTTAATGATAATTTAAAAAGATTTCAAGAGCGAAGTAAAAGGAAAAGAAAAGGTGAATCTGAGCCATCTGCTAAAGAAGTTAAAAAAACTTTTAAAGATTTTATGGACGAAAGAATTGAGATGTGGCATCATTTATGTGATTCAGAGGGTTTAACAGAGTTTTTACGTTTATTATTCCACAAAGAAAGTGTAGAGGGATCTTATGGGTTAAATACAATGTGGTTTATAGAATTCGATTCCTCTTGTGCATTAAATGATCCTAGTTACCTTTTATACTCAACTCATGCAATATTATTAATAATAGCTGGAATTATTCTTTTGATAGCTATGGTAGGAGCTATTAGTTTAACTTTACAAAAAAATTGTCCCGAATCTTTATACCGTCAATTAGGGCGTGAATCTAAAAATGCTGTTTTCGCTATAAAAGAAAAACCATTGTTTAAGCCTAATAATTTACGTGATTTAGAAGTTTTACCCTAATTATGATTAATATATCAATTAACGAGCTTCTTGTTTGGGTAAAAAAAGGTTCCACAGTTATACAGGCTTGTCAAGCCGCGGGCGCAAGCATACCACGGTTTTGTTATCATGACAAGCTTTTTATAGCAGGTAATTGTCGAATGTGTCTTGTCGAAGTAAGTAATGCTCCCAAGCCACAAGCGTCATGCGCATTACCCTTTTTACCCAATCTAAGAATTTTTACAAATACGGCCTTAGTACGTAAGGCACAAGAATCTGTAATGGAATTGCTTCTTCTTCATCACCCTTTAGATTGCCCTGTATGCGATCAGGGAGGAGAATGTGAGCTTCAGGAACAAAGTTTCAATTTTGGATCAGACAGAGGGAGATTTTTATTTTTTAAAAATTCTTTAGGTGACACTTTTTGGGGTGGGTTAATAAAAACAGTGTTACGAAGATGTATTGTTTGTACACGGTGCGTACGATATACTCATCAGATTGGAGGAAATGATTCTTTAGGGACTTCCAATCGAGGAGGCCACTCTGAGATTGGGATGTTTAAAGAAAGTGTATTAAAAAGTGAAACTTCAGGTGGAGTTATTGAATTGTGTCCCGTTTGTTGGTATAACCCACGGTTAGCTTTATAATATTATGTTTTTTTTAAAAGAATATTACCCAGTACTAATTTTTTTAGGTTTTAGTCTTGTTTTAGCTTCTATTATTTTTGGTGCTTCTTACACATTAGCTTTTTCAGAATCAGACAATGAAAAATTATCATCTTATGAATGTGGGTTTGATCCTTATGAAGATGCTCGTAATGCTTTTGATGTGCGTTTTTATTTAGTTGCTATTTTGTTTCTTTTATTTGATATTGAAACCGTTTTTCTTTTTCCTTGGGCAGTTTCTTTAAGTGAATTACCATCAATCGGGTATTGGTCGATGATGGATTTTCTTTTTGAGTTAGTTATTGGGTTTGTATACGCGTGGCAAATTGGTAGTTTAGATTGGGAATGAGAGGTATCGATTACAAACGTCGTAAAGCTTTTGCTTTGTACGAGTCTCGTCGTAAAGCATTACAAGCTGTAGCAACAAATCAAAACTTAGAGGTTTCTTTACGGTGGTGGGCTCAATTAGAAAAATCTAAATTACCAAGGCAAAGTAGCTTAAGTAGAGTTCATAATCATTGTGTTGATACCAATAGATCACGGTCGGTTTTAAGTTTTTATAAGTTATCCCGTCTTCAATTCAGACGTTTAGCGTCAAAGGGTTCTTTTTCTGGTTTACGAAAAGCTTGTTGGTAATAGTATTAACAAGTTCTTAAATAAAAACATTATTTATGAGTAAAGTGCACGTAAAGTTAAGGTGCTGTAACAATCATACCTTTAATACTAAGAATAATATCTTTGTTTCTAATTTCCAGTAAAAATAATTACTTACAAACAACAATTTACTATTAAAGCGGTATTTGTAGTTTCTTTAGGTGATTCTTAAAATCTTTAATATTTATATATATGCCTCAATTTGATACAATGACTTTTTTTAATCAGGTTTTCTGGTTAATCCTAATAGTTTTTAATTTTTATTTGGTAGTTGTACGTTTTATATTACCCTCTTTAGCTTTTAGTTTAAAATCTAGAATTAAGCATTTAAAAGTAACAGTTGACTCAAGATAATAAAACAGAAATTAGTAACTTTTATGTAAGATTATTCATAAAGTTATAAAAATTTAGACTTACGGTATAAAGTCAATAATAGTGAAGAGTAACTTAATATTAAACCCTTGGAAAGGTAGCTTTTGGAGGTGTTGCTGAGTGGTTGAAAGCCTTGGTTTGCTAAATCAATCTACGTTTTTAATGTAGCGTGGGTTCGAATCCTACCACCTCCAAAAAGAAAAAGTAACTCAGCTGGTAGAGTGCTGGTTTGTCATACCAGTGGTCGCGGGTTCAAGTCCCGTCTTTTTCGAATTAAATAGTGTGGTATAGAATTATTTTAGGTTTGTTTATTCAGCACGTAGTTAAATATATGAAGCAATATAAAAAAAGTATTATATATAGTTGTAAAGTTTGGTCTGTATCAACAGATTTAAAAAGTTTAAACTCTTTGTCACTTCTATTACCTTTATCTATATCTTCTACAGGTCTGTCCCCAAGGATAAAGCGTTTTACTCTGCTTCGTTCTCCTTTAGGTAATAAAGCTGCAAAAGATCAGTTTGAAAGGCGGGAGTATCGAAGTTATTTTACCATTAAGTCTCAAAGCCCAGCAAAAATATTAGCTTTCATAGATATTCTCAAATATTTAAACGGAGTTAAATTTAAGGTTGTCTTACAAGAAAACAATATTGAAATTTACTAAAAAATTTAGTTTTAGATTTTTAAGAGCCTTTATTTACTGTTTTATGTTATAGTAATATTGTATAGTGTCTTTAAAAAAGATGTTGGATAAGTGGTCGAGTGGTTTATGGCACCAGTTTTGAAAACTGACGTAGTTAAAGCTACCGTGGGTTCAAATCCCACCTTATCCTAAATTATATGAAATCGATATTAAAATCAAAAACATTCGGTAACATATTGTCAGATGGTAGTTTTAACTTTTTAAGTTTGCCTAGTTATTCTTCACCGAAGGAGTTACATGGTAAAAGTTTAGATCTTAATAACCACCCAGTATGGACAGGTAAACGCCCTAAGGAACAAACTGAAATCTCTTTATTTGTTGGTAAATTTACTAAATAGTTATAATAAAGATAAGTTTTAAAATAGTTAGTGAAAAACAAATTTAATGTGCAAGGTGCACAAAAAGTTAACGTTCCGGAATAATGATACCTACAGTATTAGAGATAAATAATTTGCTACTTTTATAGCAATCGATATTTAAAGGGTGTATTAAGATATTTTGTGTTTTAATGTAGTATGTAGGTATTACATTAAAGATAATTACAATAAAACTCCACTGTATCATAGTAATATGTAAATGTGGTATTAAAAAAAATGAGTTTGATCCTGGCTCAGAGTGAAGGCTATAAGCCTGCTTGAATACATGCGAGTTGAATGGTTAAAACCATGGCGTACGGGTGAGTAATAGGCTAATATCTGGCTTCAACTTCGGAATAATCCCATCCCCCAGGGGAGAAGGCAACAGGAGAATACCGGATAAATATATAAAGGTCCGCCGGTTGAAGATGATTAGGTTCAGTATTAGGTAGTTGGTGAGGTAAAGCTCACCAAGCCAATGATGCTTAGTTGGTCTGATAGGACGATCAATCACACTGGGACTGAGACAAGGCCCAGGTTTCATTTGAAGGCAGCAGTAAGGAATATTGGACAATGAGCGAAAGCTTGATCCAGCAAGGCTTGGTGAGGGATTGAAGGCTTAGGTTGTAAACCTCTTTTTTAATTGAGGATAATGACAGTAGATTAAGAATAAGTCCCGACTAACTTCGTGCCAGCAGTCGCGGTAATACGGAGGGGGCAAGCCTTATTCGTCATAACTGGGCGTAAAGGGCCCGTAGGTGGTTTTCTGATATGTTATTTGTCAAAAACTGTAGCTTAACTATAGATAGGCATTTAAAACAGGAAAGCTTGAGTCTGACAGAGGAAGATGGAATTTTTCAATTAGGGTTAGAATCCAGATAAGTGGAAGAGAACATCATGTGCGAAAGCGATTTTCTTGTTCAGTACTGACGCTGAGGGGCGAAGGCGTAGGTAGCGAACAGGATTTGAGACCCTGGTAGTCTACGCTGTCAACGATGAGTGCTAGCTTTTAGAAATCTAGAAGACATAGCTAAGGCATTAAGCACTCCGCCTGAGGAGTACGAGCGCAAGCTTAAAAATCAACGGAATTGGCGGGGGTTCAAACAAGTGGTGGAGCATGTGGTTTAATGCGATAATACGCGCGTAACCTTACCAGTTCTAGTAAGTCTGTCGTTCTTTCGGAGACGTTAAGAATTTTGGGACTTTCAGGTGTTGCATGGCTGTCGTCAGCTCGTGTCGTGAGATGTACGGTTAATTCCTGTAACTGAGCGCAACCCTTATCTTTTTTATGTTTTGAAATGGTTTTTCCAAATAACAAACTGAACAGATACTGCCAGCGCTAAGCGGGAGGAAGGTAGGGATGAGGTCAAGTCTTCATGGCCCTTATGAACTGGGCTACACACGTGCTACAATGGGAAGGACAACAAGTTGCGAGGGAGCAATCCAGAGCCAATCTTTAAACCTTTTCTTAGTTCGGATTGGGGGCTGCAACTCGCCCCCATGAAGCTGGAATCACTAGTAATCGCGGATCAGGATGTCGCGGTGAATACGTCACTGGGCCTTGCACACACCGCCCGTCACGTCCTGGAAGTTGACTTGGCCAGAAGATTTTGGAATGAACCGATCAAACTTATGCTCATTTGGTTAAAATATTAACTCGAGTTAAGTAAGTTCGGGAATTCCCTTTAAAGGACAGGTAAGCAACCGGGATGAAGTCGTAACAAGGTAGTCGTAGGGGAACCTGCGGCTGGAATATATAATTAAGAGGTTCGCCTCTATATCTAGGTCTATACCCGAACTCTTACCGAACTCGAGCGTCCTTATCTAGATAGCCACACATACTACTTTCGTGGGAACCATGGCTTTCAAAGTAATATTAATTTTAAAAAGAGTTGCGCTATAGAGCAGTCAGGTTAGCTTATCAGGCTCATGCCCTGGAGGTCGTAGGTTCAAATCCTTCTGGCGCTAATCTTAAGAACCTTTTATTATTTATATAAAAGCAAAAGTATTAAAGGTGTTAACTAGCATATCTTATTAAAGAGAGCTAAAGAATAATTTATTAAAAATTTTATTATGTCATTAAAAAAAAAAGAGTTTAACAAAAAACTAAAACATTTTACAATAAATTTTGGGCCACAGCATCCAGCGGCACATGGGGTTTTACGTCTTATTTTAGAACTTAATGGAGAAGTAGTTCAACGAGCTGATCCTCATATAGGTTTGCTTCACAGAGGTACCGAGAAGTTAATAGAGTCTAAAACTTATTTTCAAGCTTTACCTTATTTTGATCGTTTAGATTACGTTTCAATGATGTGTCAAGAGCATACTTATGCTTTAGCTGTTGAAAATCTATTACAGATATCAATACCTAAACGAGCCCAATATATTAGAGTTCTTTTTGCAGAGATAACTAGAATTTTAAATCATCTTTTAGCAGTAGGTTGTCACGCGATGGATGTAGGGGCAATGACACCTTTTTTATGGGCATTTGAAGAGCGAGAAAAATTGATGGAATTTTATGAAAGAGTTAGTGGTGCACGTATGCATGCTAGCTACTTCAGACCTGGAGGTGTAAGCCAAGACATAAGTATTGGTTTAATAGATGATATCTTTTCTTTCGCGTCACAATTTGGCCAACGGTTAGATGAAATGGAGGAAATGTTAACTGATAATCGTATTTGGCAAGAAAGGTTAGTCGATATCGGAGTTGTAAGTGCTCAGGAAGCTGTAGATTGGGGATTTTCTGGTGTCATGTTACGTGGATCTGGCGTTCGATGGGATTTACGAAAAAATGAACCTTATGATGCATACTCTGATATGGATTTTCAAGGAGTTGTTGGGAGAACAGGAGATTGTTATGACCGTTATCTTGTACGAGTTGAAGAAATGAGACAGTCTCTTAGTATAGTATATCAATGTTTAAATAAAATGCCAGAAGGAAGTATTAAGGTAGATGATGCCAAAATTAGTCCACCTTCACGCGCAGAAGTTAAACAAAGTATGGAAGCCTTAATTCATCATTTTAAGTTGTATACTGAAGGAGTTAGTGTACCAGCAGGTGAGACTTATACAGCTACTGAAGCTCCTAAAGGAGAGTTTGGTGTATATCTTGTTTCTGATGGTAGTAATCGTCCGTATCGTTGTAAAATTAAAGCCCCAGGTTTTTCTCATCTTCAGGCCCTTAATTTTATGGCTAATTCTCATATGTTAGCAGATGTTGTAACTATAATTGGAACACAAGATATCGTTTTTGGGGAAGTAGATCGTTAATTTTTATTTTAAATAAAAAAGACTTTAATAGTTAAAATAAGTTTAGGCATTTACTCTGGGTTTTATGCGATTCGGGAGGTGACGCAGCGGTAGCGTGTTCGCTTTGGGAGCGAGAAGTCATAGGTTCAAATCCTATTCTCTTGATTTAGCCTACTTTCTCAGTTTACTAAACTTTAAAAATTCTTAGTTTTTGTATAAAGTATTGAAATACCCGTATAATGGTTTATCTT